AGCACTGATGGAATTTCTATTCTGTTTACTGAATCACATGAAATTTTATCCAACTCCATATTTGGAATGAAATGTATGAACTACGTTTGAACGGAGGAATAAAGAGAATTTTCTACTTAAATTGGAAGTTGCAACAGATCAAAATGGAAAGGAATTGATAAAACAGTCCTAGAAACAGAATTCTGTCACTTAGACTTATTAAAGTTAAAGTCATAAGGTTTTGTATATAATAGCAAAACAAAAAGGATTTCAATTATACCATTATTATGATATTACATATTCGAATTTGAGAAAAATAAAAGGATTCGGTATTTGGGAGATAAATACAAAGACAGAAAAATCAGAAACAACATAGGATCCATTTTTTTAGCACTTAACCGTCTTTATGTTAGAGATTTCGTTATTCAAAAAAAAAAACGATTCGCAGAGAAGAGAAATATTTCTACTTTACTCTACTGATTTTTGAATAGAATATGATTTGAAGTGTATAAGAAGGGTTGCACTTATTAAACACGTATGCGGATAGCTATAATATCCGACTTCTCTTTTATTGCTGCTTCTATTCGGGACAGTCCGGGTCGTGTTCTATCAAAAGAGAATTTCTATTTAATGCAAAATTGAAGTGAAGTAGGATAATTTTATGATAATTACCTATAGACAATATATCTAAATAATAGATATCTGTGTAACAATTTATGTTCTGGGGTTTACATATACTGATATGTTTTGTTATAATTGAAATTGAGAAGGATTTTTTGATTGAAAAAATAAATACTGATTAGTTCTGTCTCAATTTGTATTTTCTTATGTCATTAGGAAAACACAATTTGCGATTCAAATCCCAGAATCGTCATTAATTCGAACTAAGCAGTCAATAGTTAATGGTTCAAGTTTGTCGGCTGAAAATCCACATTTGATTTCTCAATAGAAAAGCCAGAGAATGTTTTTAGCATTGTGGATTTTCCAATACTATCCAATCAATCGAAGGGATGGATAAAATCCAAAAAGGGTGTTTCTTTTAGGAAAAGGATTAAGGAAAACAGGAGTCAAAATCCAAGTACAATAAAACTTCAGCAATCTGGGAAAATTTTCATCTATTTTGTATTATTTTGGCGGCATGGCCGAGTGGTAAGGCGGGGGACTGCAAATCCTTTTTCCCCAGTTCAAATCCGGGTGTCGCCTGATCAACAAAAAAACTCGAAATCTCTTCTTCTCTTCGGTTCCGCTTATAGAACTCGCAGAATTCTTCCCCGTTAGAAGCAGAGGAAACAGACTGTTAATGCTTTGTTGATTCTAAGCATGTGGTCTGAGGGTTTTCTAAACAAAAAGAGTGTGAATGCTCGTTCGCATCTAGGATTCAAGGAAATATTCGAATCTACTGGTAGAGGGTCTATCAAGACTTCACGATTCCCTTCTATTACTAAGGGAGTGTCTAATGACTGGATCTTGAATCAGATTGTAGAGCCTGAATAGGAAATCTGATTCAATTAAGAGTTTTGGAAGGAGGTGCAATATACGACGGACTCGCGAGAATCTCCGAGTGCTCAGGTATCCAACCAATATTAGATTGGATTGATAATTGACTTTTATAGAAAAAGGGGCAAACAGAAAGAATTTCTTTGCGGCAACCCCTAGACAAGCCCCCTCTTTCAGAGCGATAATGGGGAAGGGGGGTACCGGATCAAATGGGGAAATAGAGGTCTGTAATAGATAGAGATTTCTGGTTTTTCGCGATTTCTCCCTTGTCTGTTTTTACTTACTAAGGTCAACAAAACAAAAAAAGAATAGGCCTTATTATTCTTATTCCTACATGTTCCCATTCCCTTCGGATCTTACTACGTATTTTGCTTGTGTTTAATCTTTCCCGATTCGAAATCATAATCGATTTATTGGATTGGTTTCTCGATAGTGTTCGGTCAGAATCCCTTTTTGACTCTGCGCCATGGATTCCACTATTATTAGGGAGGAATAATGGAAAAATTCCTTCGTATTTATAGAGATAGGGGACATAATTCACATGGATATAGTAAGTCTCGCTTGGGCTGCTTTAATGGTAGTCTTTACATTTTCCCTTTCACTCGTAGTGTGGGGAAGAAGTGGGCTCTAGAAGTACTACTAATTGAGTTGAGGAATCAAACCGTATCAATTGTTTTATAGATCGTTCTGCAACGCGTTTTGAACTATTTAAAATCAAAATCTCTGAATTTCGAATCCCATTGGACTCCAATGGAGTTATCTATGATATGAATCATACTCTTTCTCTCAAAGAGATATTTCAGTGATTCCCGTGTTTGTATTTCGAAAAGAAAGGGATTCCGATGATTGGAAATTTCTTCTAACCTAAAATTCTTCCGAAATTTTCTATTTCAATCAATGGAATGAGCTCTTACTATCTTTATAGATAGATACTGAGAAAGACTAGACTTTTTTTTATTTCTTTCCCTCTTTATTGTTCAAAGAAGAAGACGTTTTGTTAAGTGTATACGCACTTTCTATGAGA